ATAAGTTAAATATTGTAATAGTATAAATAAGTAAGTTTTGGTGGAGGACAATAGTATTATGCTCTAGTTAAGCTGCGCTAGCATATTAAATATTGTAATAATATAAATAAGCAAATTTTTGGTATCTGACATAATTCTTGGGGTTCTATCCTGTTTCCGGGGGGTTTGCAGGTGTATTAAGGATCTCACGAGTTTTGGGGGGGTAGGGGGGGTTTACGCGTAAAAGCCGGGGGTATCTTAGATATTCTAGGGAGTCTTCATTATATTATGCTCTTGATATCAATTATGCAATTCACAAGTAAAATCTTATCATCATTCAATATTTTTTGTGATTTCAATAATGTATGTTCCCTCCTGTTTTACTGTTGTATTTGCACTCTGAAATGCCAGAGGAAAAGGAAAAGAAAAAGAGAACCACTGACACGCTGGAAATAACGCTCGGCATGGTGGGTAACGAGTCGTATGGTTGCCACCATTAACTTATGCAAGCGTCAAGGAAAGAATGGGGAGTGACCAATTAATGGCCCTGAAATAGGAACCAAATGCCAGGAATAGTTCATTTTGTGCGACCCTCACAATTCTTGTCCCTCACTATCAATAACCGTATGCATTAAGAAATCAACTGATGGTCGGTTCTTACTACATTAAATATTTGAGAGTTTATAGGATGTTGAGTGCTTGGTATATATTAGGTAGTGAGTGTTTTGTTAGGGCTTTAAAGTTTTGTAATTGGTATTTCATTTTTAGTGGACTCATCAATATTATGTCTATGTTTGAATTATCAAATTATGGTGGTGTATTAATGGGTTAAACCATGATATGTTTGTTAGCTAGTAATGTATTTAATACTCCTGATATGGTTAACATAATATTAATGTTGATAATACATATATGCACATGCAAAAAATAGTTTAATTTAGAATCCTAGCTTTGGGAGTTAGGGGCGGGGGTTAAAATCCCCCTTTTTTGATAGCAGTAGGAAGGACTTTAACCTTCGACGTCCGGCTTACAAGACCGGCGCTCTGGAACTGAGCTACTATTGCATCGTCATTCTAGGATTTTGTTCTCAACTCAGCCTACTGCAGGGACGAGTAGGAGGAAGAGAGAGAAGTAGAGGAGGGATGCGATTTGACCAATAATAATAAAGGGGTGTTCTACTGGTATTCCTCCAATTCAGGTGAGAATCATTACGTCTGCAATTAGGAGTCAGAAGAGGAATTGTGTAAATGGTCGGAAGGTTAGGCTTCGTTGTTTAGATGTGTGTAGGATTGGAACTAGTATAAGCACCAGGATTGAGGCAAATAGGGCTAGAACCCCTCCTAGTTTGTTAGGAATAGACCGTAGGATGGCGTAGGCGAATAGGAAATACCATTCTGGTTTAATATGGGGTGGAGTTACCATAGGGTTTGCGGGGGTGAAGTTGTCGGGGTCACCGAGGAGGTTGGGGGAGAATAGTGCTAGGGAAATGAGGGCAATAAGTAGGGCTGCGAAGCCTAGTAGGTCTTTATATGAGAAATATGGGTGGAAGGAGATTTTGTCTGCGTCTGAGTTAAGGCCTGTTGGATTGTTGGAGCCAGTTTCGTGAAGGAAAATGAGATGTACTAATGTCATTGCTACAATGACAAAAGGAAATAGGAAGTGGAAAGCAAAGAATCGGGTGAGTGTAGCGTTGTCTACAGAGAAGCCGCCTCAAATTCATTGTACTAGGGAGTTTCCTACGTATGGGAAGGCTGATAGGAGGTTTGTAATAACAGTGGCGCCTCAGAATGATATTTGGCCTCATGGGAGAACATATCCAACAAAGGCAGTTATTATAACTAGTAGTAGAAGAATTACTCCAATGTTCCATGTTTCTTTGTATAGGTAGGAACCGTAGTACAGTCCTCGTCCGATATGGAGGTAAATGCAAATAAAGAAGAATGATGCGCCGTTGGCATGCATGTTTCGGATCAGTCACCCATAGTTTACGTCACGGCAAATGTGGGCGACGGAAGAAAAGGCTGTGGCAATGTCTGATGTATAATGTATGGCTAGAAATAGTCCTGTTAGGATTTGAGCGGCTAGACAAAGTCCGAGTAGGGAGCCAAAGTTTCATCATACTGAAATGTTGGCAGGGGCTGGGAGGTCAACTAGGGCGTCGTTGGCAATTTTAAGTAGGGGGTGGGTTTTTCGTAGGTTGGCCATTGGTTCTTGTAGTTGAATAACAACGGTGGTTTTTCAAGTCACTGGTCCTGGTTAAAATCCTGGTAGGAACTCATGGTTTATGTATTCTTTTTATTTTTGTTTTGTTTAGTTTTGGGGCTAGCAGCGGTAGCTTCTAATCCTTCTCCTTATTTTGCGGCTTTAGGCTTGGTAATGGTTGCTGGAGCAGGGTGTGGGGTGTTAGTAGGGCATGGTGGTTCTTTTTTGTCTTTAGTTTTATTCTTGATCTATTTGGGAGGGATGTTAGTTGTGTTTGCATATTCGGCGGCGCTTGCTGCTGAGCCTTATCCTGAGGGGTGAGGGAGTTGACCTGTGTTGGGGGTAATATTAGTGTACGTGTTAGGGGTAATTATGGTATCAGTCTTTTTTTGACAAGGGTGATATGAGGGGTCTTGGACGTCAGCGGATGAGTTTGGGGAGTTTTCGTTATTTCGTGGGGATATGGCAGGGGTGGCTTTAATGTATTCAATAGGAGGGGGAGTGCTGATTATGGGGGCGTGAGTGTTACTTTTGACTTTATTTGTAGTGTTAGAGTTGACTCGGGGTTTAAGTCGGGGGGCGCTTCGGGCTGTCTAATAAGTAGTAAAAGTAGTGCTAAGGCAAGGGTGAAGAAGAATAAGGAGAGGTAGGTTTTAATTATACCTTGTTGGATGTTGTTGGTAGTTTTGATTAGTGGCTCATTGAGGGAAACAATTGCTTTAGGGCCTGTTTTTTCTAGTCATGTCTGATCTACCGTTTGGGCAGCAATTGTTTGTCCTAAGACAAGGTTTAGTTTAGGGGTAAGTCGGTGGATGATGGCTGGGAAGAAGCCTAGTATGTTAGAGAAGTGGTGCGTAGTTAGGTTGGGGGTGATTTTGAATTGTTTGTTAGTTAATGAGGCTAGTTCAATAGCAGTTAAAACTCCTAGGAGGGTTACAATGAGGGCTGCTAGTTTGAGGATAGGGGGTATAGACATGACTGGTGTTTTTATTGGAAGTATGTTGGATGTAATTAGTAGGCCGGCGATGATGCTGCCTCAAGCTAGTCGCTTGATAGGATTAATTACTGTGGGATTGTTTTCATTAATTGGGGAGAGAGGGGTAAATCGAGGGTTTCCTATGGAAACAAAGAATACGATTCGTAGGCTGTATACAGCTGTGAAAGAGGTGGCTAGTAGGGTTAGTACTAGGGCTCAGGCGTTAAGGTAAGAGGTGTTTAGTGCTTCAATAATGGCATCTTTGGAGAAGAAGCCGGCTAAGAAGGGGGTGCCTGTGAGGGCAAGGCTGCCTAGGGTAAGGCAGGAGGATGTAAATGGTGTGAGGTGGTTTATTCCGCCTATTTTTCGGATGTCCTGTTCATCGTTCAGACTGTGGATAATGGAGCCGGAGCAAAGGAATAGTATGGCTTTGAAAAAGGCGTGGGTGCAAATGTGTAGGAAAGCAAGTTGGGGCTGGTTTAAGCCAATTGTTACCATTATTAGTCCTAGTTGGCTAGATGTTGAGAATGCAACAATTTTTTTGATGTCATTTTGGGTTAAAGCACAAGTTGCAGTAAACAGGGTGGTTAGTGCGCCGAGGCATAGGCAGGTAGTGAGGGCTGTTGGGTTGTTTTCTAATAAAGGGCTTATTCGGACAAGAAGGAAGATACCTGCAACAACCATTGTGCTTGAATGTAGTAGAGCAGAGACGGGGGTGGGGCCTTCTATGGCGGAGGGGAGTCAGGGGTGGAGGCCGAATTGGGCTGACTTGCCGGTAGCGGCAATAATTAGCCCTAAGAGGGGAAATGTTAGGTCTATATCTTTAGAGGCAGTGAACACTTGTTGTAGGTCTCATGAGTTTAGGTTGGTGGCGAATCATGCTATTGCAAAGATTAGCCCGATGTCTCCAACTCGGTTATAAAGGACTGCTTGTAGGGCTGCTGTGTTAGCGTCTGCTCGGCCGTATCATCACCCGATGAGAAGAAATGATATGATTCCAACTCCTTCTCAGCCAAGGAAGAGCTGGAATATGTTATTTGCGGTTACTAGAATAATTATGGCGATGAGGAAGATTAAAAGGTATTTGAAGAAACGATTTATGTTGGGGTCTGCGTGTATGTATCATGAGGCAAATTCTAGAATGGATCATGTCACGAATAGGGCAATTGGGGTAAAGATGGTTGAGAAAAAATCAAATTTGAGGCTGATGTAAAGGTTAAAAGTGTCTGTGCTTATTCATTTCCAGTCAGTTATAATTGTTTCTGTGCCATGGTTAAGAAATAGGAAGAGTGGTAGGAGGCTAATGAAGAAAGCTAATTTTACTGCTTTTTTCACGTGGGTAATGGCTCAGTTGTTTTTTAAGGGTTTGGGGGATAGAGAGGTAAAGATTGGGTAGGAAAGGGCGAAGAATACTAGGATTATGCAGGATGTTAAATAGAGGGGGGACGCTAGGATCATGGTTGTTGTGGCAGGGTTGTTTAACATAGCTGCTACTTGGATTTGCACCAAGAGTTTTTGGTTCCTAAGACCAACGGATGAGCTGTTATCCTTTAGGAGCTTTAATAGGGCGAGTGAGCCTTGGGGTTCAACCAAGGTGACGAAAATTAGCAGTTTTTGTTGCTGGCGAGCCTCTCTCGGTGGATTAGAGGGTTTTAACCTCTGTCTTTAGAATCACAATCTAATGTTTTTGTTAAACTAAATCTACAGGCGGATCAGCCTCAAACCAGCTCTGGTTTGAGGATTAATAGGATGAGGGGGAGGAGGTGAAGGATGATGAGTAGATGTTCTCGGGAGTGTGTTGGGTAAAGGGCCATAATATGGGCAGGGAGGGGTCCTCGTTGGGTTATTAGGAATATGTAAAGGGAATATCCGGCGGTGATTAGTGTTCCCGCCCCTGTGAGTGCGAGTGTTCATCAGGATCAGTTAAATAGGGAGGTGATAATTATTAGTTCTCCTATTAGGTTAGGGAGAGGGGGGAGAGCTAGATTAGCAAGGCTGGCGATGAACCATCATGCGGTTATAAGGGGGAGTACTATTTGAAGGCCTCGGGCAAGAACTATGGTTCGGCTGTGGGTTCGCTCGTAGTTAGTGTTTGCTAGGCAGAAAAGTGCGGAGGATGTGAGTCCGTGTGCGATCATAAGGATTAGAGCTCCGGTAAAGCCTCACGGGGTTTGGATGAGAATGCCTGCTGCAACTAGGCCTATGTGGCTTACTGAGGAGTAAGCAATTAGGGACTTAAGGTCTGTTTGGCGTAAGCAAATAGATCCTGTCATGATGACGCCTCAAAGTGCAAAGATAATGAAGGGGTAGCTGAGTTCTTTGGTTAGTGGTTCTAAAACGATTATTATGCGTATTATGCCGTAGCCTCCTAGTTTAAGTAGTACGGCAGCAAGAATTATGGAGCCTGCAATGGGGGCTTCGACGTGGGCTTTGGGTAGTCAGAGGTGGGCCCCATAGAGTGGTATTTTAACTAGGAATGCTAGTAAGCAGCCGGCTCATCAGAATTTGTCGGCGTAGGAGGAGAGTTCTATTGCGGGGGCATATTGAAGGGTAAGGAGAGAGAGGGTTCCAGTGCTATTTTGAAGGAGTAGAAGTGCTACTAGGAGGGGAAGGGAGCCTGCTAGTGTATAGAACAGGAAGTAGGTCCCTGCATTAAGTCGTTCGGTTTGATTTCCTCAGCGGGTAATAATAATTAGAGTTGGAATAAGGGTGGCTTCAAATATAACATAAAATATAATTACTTCGGTAGCGCTGAAGGCTAGGATAAGGAAGATTTGTAAGGATGTGAGAAGGGTAATATATATTCGTTGTCGTCCGATAGGTTCAGAGGAGGTGTGGTTTTGGCTTGCAAGGATTATTAGAGGGAGGAGTCAGCAGGTGAGGGCTAGTAGTGGGGTTGATAGGGGGTCGGTTGCTATATATGTATTTATACAGGATCAGCCCGTTTCTGTTGGAGTATTAAATCAGGTTAGGCTGGCTAGGGCAATGATTAGGCTGTAGGCGAGGGTTGTGGTTCAGAGTCGTTTGGCAGGGGAGAGTCAGGTTACTGGAATAAGCATAATAGTTGGTAGGAGAATTTTTAGCATTGTAGAAGATTAAGGTTCTGGAGGCGGTCAGTGCCATGTGTGCGTGCGGTAGCAACTAGAAGGGCCAGTCCTGCACTGGCTTCACAGGCTGAGAAGGCTAATAGGATTATAGGAGAGGCTGAGAAGCTTGTGGAGTCTAAGTGAAGTGTTCATAGGGAGAGGGCAATAAAGAGGGATAATATTATTCCTTCTAGGCATAATAGGGCGGAAAGCAGGTGTGTTCGGTGAAATGCTAGGCCTGCGAGGCCTAGGGTGAAGGCTGATGAAAAAGCAAAGTGAGTGGGAGTCATTAAACAGTTATGGGCTTTAACCACAAGTTTTTGAGCCGAAATCAAAGGTTTTATTTAAACTAACTGTCTACTCGGCTCATTCTAATCCGCCTTGGAGTCACTCGTAGATAAGGCCAAGGGTTAGTAGAACAAGAATGGCGGATGCTCATGTGAATGTTAGTAGAGGAGAGGATAATTGGTCCCCTCAAGGAAGGGGGAGGAGAAGGGCAATTTCTAGGTCGAAGAGAAGGAATAGGATGGCAACTAGAAAAAATCGTATGGAAAATGGCAGGCGAGCTGAACCCAGGGGGTCAAATCCGCACTCATATGGGGATAGTTTTTCGTGGTCTGGGGTTATTTGTGGGAGTCAAAAGGATACAATGGCCAGGATAGTAGAGAGTGCAATGGCGATCAAAATCATGGTTGTAATTAAGTTCATTATCTTTCCTTGGGTTTTAACCAAGACTAGGTGATTGGAAGTCACATGTACTAGCTTTAATACTAAAAAGATTATGAGCCTCATCAGTAGATTGAGATGTAGAGGAAGAGTCAGACTACGTCTACGAAGTGTCAGTATCAGGCAGCGGCTTCAAACCCAAAGTGGTGTTCAGAGGTGAAGTGGTATTGTACTTGTCGTAGTAGGCAGACGGCTAGGAAGGTGGAGCCAATAATGACGTGGAGGCCGTGGAATCCGGTTGCAACAAAGAAAGTTGATCCATAGACCCCGTCTGCGATTGTGAATGGGGCTTCATAGTATTCTATGCCTTGTAGGAAAGTAAAGTAAAACCCAAGAAGGATGGTGAGGGCTAGGGATTGGATAGCTTGTTTTCGGAGGCCTTCTATGATGCTATGGTGGGCTCAGGTCACTGTTACGCCGGAGGCGAGAAGGACGGCAGTATTTAGTAGGGGGACTTCAAATGGATCTAGGGTGGTGATACCTGTGGGAGGTCAGCATCCGCCTAGTTCAGGGGTTGGTGCAAGGCTAGAATGATAGAAGGCTCAGAAGAAGCCAAGGAAAAAGAATACTTCGGAGGTGATGAATAGGATTATGCCATAACGGAGTCCTTTTTGGACTGGAGGTGTGTGGTGGCCTTGATATGTGCCTTCTCGAATAATGTCTCGTCATCATTGGTATATTGTTAAGAGTATAAGTGTTATACCTAGGGCTATAAGTGTTATTGTGTGGAAATGCATTCAGATTGCTAGTCCGGAGGTTAATAATAGGGCGGCGACTGCGCCTGTAAGAGGTCAGGGGCTTGGGTCTACTATATGGTATGCGTGTGCTTGATGGGCCATTAGACGTTTTCTTGTAGGTAGAGGCTTAATAGGAGTACGAAGACATAAGCTTGAATTATGGCTACGGCAACCTCTAGGAGTGTTAATATTAGTAGAAGTGTTCCTGTTAAAATTGCTACTGTCGGTATTAGGGGTAGTAATACTAGAGCAGCAGTGGCGATAAGTTGGATAAGCAGGTGGCCGGCTGTAAGGTTAGCTGTGAGTCGGACACCTAAGGCTAATGGTCGAATAAATAGGCTAATAGTTTCAATTATAATTAAAATGGGGATGAGAGGGGTGGGTGTTCCTTCTGGCAGAAGGTGGGCAAGAGCATGGGTTGGTTGATTTCGCATACCAATGATTACAGTTGCTAGTCAAAGGGGAACTGCAAATGCCATATTTATAGAGAGTTGGGTTGTAGGTGTAAATGTATAGGGGAGTAGGCCTAGCATGTTAATGGTAATTAGGAAGATTATGAGGGATGTAAGCAGGGCAGCTCATTTGTGTCCTCCTAGGCTAATAGGCTGGAAGATTTGTTGAGTAAACCCATTAATGAATCAGCTTTGAAGGGCTAATATACGATTATTAAGTCATCGGGATGATGGTTTCGGGAATAAAATTCAGGGAAGGGTGAGAGCTAGAGCAATTAGGGGGATTCCAAAAAGTGTGGGGCTCATAAATTGGTCGAAGAAGTTTAGTGCCACGGTCAAGTTCAGGAATCTGTTTTTGGTTTTTCGGTGCTTTGATGGGTTGGTTCGTTTGGGAAAGTATGGGCTAAGACCTTTGGTGGAATTACAGTTAGGAAAACTAGTCAGGAAAAGACTAAAATGGCAAATCAGGGCGCGGGATTAAGTTGGGGCATATTCGCTAAGGGTGGTTGGGGGCCACCAGTCTTTAGCTTAAAAGGCTAACGCTATGCCCGATTTAGCTTCTTAGCGAGGCGTCTTCAAGTATTAAAGAGGATCATTTTTCAAAATGTTCAAGTGGTACAGCTTCTACTACAATAGGCATAAAACTGTGATTAGCCCCGCAGATTTCTGAGCACTGTCCATAGAACACGCCGGGTCGGGATGCAATGAAGGCGGCTTGGTTTAGTCGGCCAGGAACGGCGTCTATTTTAACACCTAGAGAGGGGACGGCTCAGGAATGAAGCACGTCTTCGGCAGAGATTAGTATTCGGATTGGGGATTCGATTGGGACTACCATTCGGTGGTCGGTGTCTAGGAGGCGGAATTGGCCGCTGGCAAGGTCTTGTGTTGGGATTATGTATGAGTCAAAGCCCAGTTCTTCGTAGTCTGTATATTCGTAGCTTCAGTATCATTGATGACCGATGGCTTTAATTGTAAGGTGGGGGTCATTGATTTCATCCATCAGGTAAAGAATACGTAGGGATGGGAGGGCAATAAGAATGAGGATGAGGGCGGGAAGTACTGTCCAGATAATTTCGATTTCTTGGGAGTCTAAGATGTACTTGTTAGTTAATTTTGTAGTGACTATGGCGACAATGATGTAAAGAACTAAAGTGCTAATTAGAAGTACGATTATTAGGGCATGGTCATGGAAGTGAAGAAGTTCTTCTATCACAGGGGAAGCTGCGTCTTGGAATCCTAATTGAGAGGGATGGGCCATTTATTTCAAGACATGCGGGGTTTTAACCCACGATTCCGCCTTGACAAGGCAGTGTTATGTCAACTTAACTAATGTCTTATGAAGAAAGTGGCAGAGCGGTTATGTGGTCGGCTTGAAACCGATTTATGGGGGTTCGACTCCTCCCTTTCTCGTAGGTGTGCTTAGGCAGGGATGGTCTTATTTATATTCTGGTGAGGTTTGTTGGATTTGAACAAACGCAGGTTCTTCAAAGGTGTGGTAGGGGGGAGGGCAGCCGTGGAGTCATTCAACGTTAGTTGAGGTCAATTCAACTCAGAGAACTTCACGTTTGGCTGCGAAGGCTTCTCAGATAATAAATAGGAATATGATTACGGCTACAAGGGAGACTAGGGATCCAATAGATGATACTGTGTTTCAAAGGGTGTAAGCGTCTGGGTAGTCAGAGTATCGTCGAGGTATTCCAGCTAGCCCGAGGAAGTGTTGTGGGAAGAAGGTAAGATTAACCCCCACGAATATTACTCCGAAGTGGATTTTAGTTCATGTTGTGTGGAGGGTGTAGCCAGAGAATAGGGGGAATCAGTGGACGAAGCCGGCGACAATTGCAAAGACAGCTCCTATGGAAAGAACATAGTGGAAATGAGCTACTACATAGTAGGTGTCGTGAAGGACAATGTCTAGGGAAGAGTTGGCAAGAACGATTCCTGTCAAGCCTCCAACTGTAAATAAGAAAATAAAGCCAAGAGCTCATAGTAGAGGGGTGTCTCATTTTACTGTTCCTCCATGGAGAGTGGCCAGTCAGCTAAATACTTTAACACCCGTTGGGATAGCAATGATCATAGTGGCGGATGTGAAATAGGCTCGGGTGTCTACATCTATGCCAACTGTAAACATATGATGGGCTCATACAATAAATCCTAGTAGGCCGATGGCCATTATTGCTCAAACCATGCCCATATAGCCGAATGGTTCTTTTTTGCCAGAATAATAGGCTACGATGTGGGAGATCATTCCGAACCCCGGTAGGATAAGAATATATACTTCTGGGTGCCCGAAGAATCAGAAAAGGTGTTGGTAGAGAATTGGATCTCCTCCTCCTGCTGGGTCAAAGAAGGTAGTATTTAGATTTCGGTCTGTTAAGAGCATAGTAATACCGGCAGCTAAGACTGGAAGAGAAAGGAGAAGAAGAACAGCAGTAATTAGAACAGCTCAAACAAATAGAGGGGTTTGATATTGTGTGATGGCAGGGGGTTTCATGTTAATAATGGTGGTGATAAAGTTGATTGCTCCCAGGATTGATGAGACACCTGCCAGGTGGAGGGAGAAGATGGTTAAGTCTACTGATGCTCCTGCATGGGCCAGGTTTCCAGACAGTGGGGGGTATACAGTTCAGCCTGTTCCGGCCCCGGCTTCAACCCCCGAGGAGGCAAGCAGAAGAAGGAAAGAGGGAGGGAGAAGTCAGAAGCTTATGTTGTTTATGCGAGGAAATGCTATATCGGGGGCGCCAAGCATAAGGGGTACTAGTCAGTTTCCAAACCCCCCAATTAGAATTGGTATTACTATAAAGAAAATTATTACGAAGGCATGTGCGGTAACAATAACGTTATAAATCTGATCATCTCCTAAGAGTGCGCCTGGTTGGCTTAATTCTGCTCGAATAAGAAGGCTTAAGGCCGTGCCTACTATTCCAGCTCAAGCACCGAAAATTAGATAAAGGGTGCCGATATCTTTGTGATTGGTCGAAAAGAATCAACGTGTGATTGCCACAGGTAGGATGGCTGAGTGTTTAAGCGGTGGTTTGTAGCCCCATTGACAGAGGTTTGAATCCTCTTCCTGCCAGAGCCTTGAGGTGTTTTACATATCAGATTGCAAATCTGAAGAAGTAGGCTAGTTACCTACCGGGGCTTTCCCCCGCCTTTTTCCAGCAGGCGGGGGAAAGGTAGATGGATGCTCGCTGGTTTGAGCGCTTAGCTGTTAACTAAGAGTTTGTAGGATCGAGGCCTGCCTATCTAGTAAGGCTTTAGCTTAATTAAAGTGTCTGTTTTGCATGCAGAAGATGTGGGTTAGTGTCCTGCAGGCCTTAAGTCAGGGGCTGGGAGATTCTCACTCCCGCTTAGGGCTTTGAAGGCCCTTGGTCTTAATGCTATCCTAAGCCTCTAGATGGTTGTTAGAGCTATTGCGGCGGGGGTGAGGGGTAGGAGGAGGATTGTTATTGAGGTTGAGATGGCTAGGGGGAGGGCTATTTGGGAAGAGGGAAGTCGTCAAGGGGTTGTTCCTGTTAAGTTGTTTGGTGATATTGTAAGGGTTATGGCGTAGCAAAGTCGTAGGTAGAAGTATAAACTGAGTAGGGCGGTTAGGGCTGCGATGGTGGCTGTTAAGGGAAGGGCTTGTTTAGTGAGTTCTTGGAGGATAAGTCATTTAGGCAGGAAGCCGGTGAGTGGAGGGAGTCCGCCTAATGAGAGGAGGATTATGGGGGTGAGGGCTGTAATTGCTGGTATTTTTGCTCAGGAGGAGGCGAGTGTATTAATATTGGTTGCCTTGCTTAGTTTAAACACTAGGAATGCTGAGAAGGTTATAATGAAGTATGTTATTAGGGCCAGGAGTGTTAGGGAAGGAGAGAATTGTATTACCAGAATTATTCAACCTAGGTGGGCGATTGAGGAGTAGGCTAGGATTTTTCGTAATTGTGTTTGGTTTAAGCCTCCTCAGCCGCCTACGAGGGTGGATGCTAGACCTAATAAAATTAGTATGGTGGGGTTTGAAGCTTGAATTTGAAGGAGGAGGGAAAATGGGGCAAGTTTTTGTCAGGTGGAGAGGATTAGTCCTGTTGTTAGGTCTAGGCCTTGGAGGACCTCTGGAAGTCAGGCATGAAGTGGTGCAAGACCTACTTTTAATGCAAGGGCTAGGGTGATTATTGTAATAGGTAGGGGGTGGGTTATTTGTTGAATATCTCATTGTCCTGTTAGTCAGGCATTTGTAGTACTTGCAAACAATAGCATGGCAGCGGCAGCTGCTTGTGTTAGAAAGTATTTTGTGGTTGCTTCTACTGCTCGGGGGTGATGGTGTTGAGCTATGAGTGGAATGATGGCAAGGGTGTTGATTTCAAGTCCTATTCAGGCAAGTAGTCAGTGGGAGCTTGCAAAGGTGGTCATTGTTCCTAGGCCTAGACCAAATAGGAGGATGGAGAGGATGTAAGGGTTCATTAGTAGAAGAAGGATTTTAACCAACATATTTGGGGCATGGGCCCAAAAGCTTAATTAGCTTATTTTACTAGGAAGTGGTGTATTGGAAGCACTAAGAGTTTTGATCTCTTCAGGTAGGGTTCGAGTCCCTTCTTTCTAAGGAGTTGGAGGGACTTTAACCCTCATGATTCACTCTATCAAAGTGGCCCTTTCTTTCAGGCACAGCTCCGGGGCTAGAGTTGAGGAGGAAGGCCAGTAAAAGCAATTGGAAGCGACAAGTGTCAGATTACTAGGGCGAGGGTTAGCGGTAGAAAGTTTTTTCAGATGAGGTGTATGAGTTGGTCATATCGGAATCGGGGGTATGAGGCTCGGACTCATAGGAATAGGACGGATAGGAGGGCTGCTTTGGTTATTAGATTAATTGAAGTAAGTCCTGGCAGGAAGTGCAATAGGGAGGCTCCTAGGAAAAGGGTTGCAGAAAGTGTATTTATTAGGAGAATATTGGCATATTCTGCTAGGAAGAATAATGCGAAGGGGCCTCCGGCGTATTCTACGTTAAAGCCTGAGACGAGTTCGGATTCTCCTTCGGTAAGGTCAAAGGGTGCTCGGTTGGTTTCTGCTAGTGTTGAAATGTATCATATTGCAGCTAGAGGTCAGGCGGGTAAAATTAGTCATGTACTTTCTTGTGCTTCGCTGAATGTTTGAAGGGTGAAGCCTCCGGTGAAGATAATAGCGTTTAGGAGGATAAGGCCTAAGCTTACTTCGTAGGAAATAGTTTGGGCTACAGCCCGTAGGGCTCCGATGAGGGCATATTTGGAGTTGGATGCTCAGCCGGAACCTAGAATTGAATAAACTGCTAAGCTGGAGATGGCTAAGATAAATAGAACTCCTAGGTTTAAGTCTGCCATAGGAAAGGGCAATGGCATAGGGGTTCAAAGTGTAAGAGCTAGGGTGAGGGCAAGTATTGGCATAAATAGGAAGAGGATAGGGGATGATGTTGATGGTCGTACAGGTTCTTTTATGAAAAGTTTTAGTCCATCTGCAATGGGTTGTAGGAGGCCATAGGGTCCTACTACATTAGGGCCTTTTCGTAGTTGTATGTAACCTAAAACTTTTCGTTCTACGAGGGTTAGGAGTGCCACGGCTAGTAGAACAAAAACAATGAGGATGAGTGGGTTTAAAATGAGGGTAATGAGTGTTGAGAACATAGTCGAGGAGAGGATTTGAACCTCTGTGGAAAGGGCTTAGGTCTTTTGCAATAGCCGGGCTCTGCCACCTTGACATGCTATTATCTTAAGCAGAGGGATATGCCCTTTTGCCTGTTTTATTTGTTTTCATCAGGTGGGGGTGAGGCGTGCCTGAGGTATTGGCCTCTTCTTTTCGGTCCTTTCGTACTAGAAAAGCTCATGTCATAGATAGAAACTGACCTGGATTGCTCCGGTCTGAACTCAGATCACGTAGGACTTTAATCGTTGAACAAACGAACCCTTAATAGCGGCTGCACCATTAGGATGTCCTGATCCAACATCGAGGTCGTAAACCCCCTTGTCGATATGGGCTCTAAAAGAGGATTGCGCTGTTATCCCTGGGGTAACTCGGTCCGTTGATCGGCGTTAAGCCGGATCATATAGTTGGTCAAAATTTTTGATACTTTGAGTGGTCTCTCTCAGTTTTAGAAACATAGTATTTCTGTTCCACATGGGGGATCTTTCTTTCCCCAAGGTCGCCCCAACCGAAGACATTAGATCAGGTCGCACTCTAGTGTTCATTCCTTTAATTGGGATTTTGGACAAGGGCTGATTTAGTGTCTAAAGCTCCACAGGGTCTTCTCGTCTTATGTTATTATTCCCGCTTCTGCACGGGAAGATCAATTTCATTGACTGGAAAAAGGAGACAGTTAAGCCCTCGTCGTGCCATTCATACAGGTCTTCATTTAAAAGACAAGTGATTGCGCTACCTTCGCACGGTCAAAGTACCGCGGCCGTTAAACATTTAGTCACTGGGCAGGCAGGACCTCTTATATTAGTTTTTCAAGAGGCGATGTTTTTGGTAAACAGGCGAGGCTTATTATGGTTGCCGAGTTCCTTCTTTTTCTTTTAGTCTTTCCTTTTAGGCACACCAGTGTAGGGTTAACGGTATAAGTGTGGGAGATTTTCTTGTTATTTAATTTTTCACACAGTGCCCTCTTTTCTTGGGGCCGTTAAGGTTCGGTGGGGGGTCCGTTCCGATATACACGTATGCGAGGAGAGGATTTGAGTGTCCTCTTATTACTCATTCTAGCATAATTGCTCCCATGTGGGCATGGGGTGGCCGGGTAAGTTTAGGGGTTTAAGATAAATTGTCGGTATTTTGGGGAGGGGGTAAGTCTTGAGCTTAAACGCTTTCCATTTGGATGGCTGCTTTTAGGCCCACCAAAGCGTTTTCCCTTAAAGTGGATATGATCTTTATCCTCCTGGAAAAGTTGTGTCTTATTTCAAAAGGGCTGTACCCCTTTTGACTAACTCTCTTAATTTCTTTCTGGTCTAACTGTCTTAAAAGACAGTTGAGGAGAAGAATTTGTGAGGCTGAACTTCTATTCATTTCCCCGGCAACCAGCTATTACTAGGTTCGGTAGGTCTGTCACCTCTACTCAAAGATCTTCCCACTCTTTTGCCACAGAGACGGGGGTGCCCTATTTTTAGGCTGTCTTGGAGTAGCTCACCTAGCTTCGGGGTATCGAACTAAAATTCTTTTTGCTCGAGGTGTGCTAGCTAAATCATGATGCAAAAGGTACGAGGTTGTGTCTCTGCTTTTCTGGGCTTTACTGGGTTGTTTCATTTCTCTTTCAGCTTTCCCTTGCGGTACTTTCTCTATTGCTCCTAGTCCCTTTTCCGTCGCCCGTACTAGGGAGGAAAAATGTTTTGTTTATATGTTTGTAGTGTGTTAGGGGGTATTAATAGGGGGGTGTTGATTTTATTAGGGCGGGCTAGCTGTTGAGCGTCAGGGTGGCTCGATTTGCACGAGCGACTTCTCAGTGTAAGGGAGATACTTTTCTGTCTAAGCTACACTCTGATTGTTCCAAGCGCACCTTCCGGTACGCTTACCATGTTACGACTTGCCTCCCCTTTGCAGATGTAGTTTTTTAGGTATTTGCTTTTGTGTTAGCTCGGGGAGAGTGACGGGCGATATGTGCGTGCTTTATTGCCAGATTTCAGCAGAACACTCTGTTTTACTGCTTACTGCTAAATCCACCTTCTAATGCTTATTTCAGTTCATTATTCGTATTTCCTGATTTAGGAAATGTAGCCCATTTCTTCCCCTCTCATACACTACACCTCGACCTGACGTTTTGGGTCTTACCAATCTTGCTCACTTCTAGTCCTTCACAGGGTAGGCTGACGACGGCGGTATATAGGCGGAATTAACAAGGGAGGGTGAGGTTTAACGGGGGTTATCGGTTCTAGAACAGGCTCCTCTAGACGGATGTGAAGCACCGCCAAGTCCTTTGGGTTTTAAGCTGATGCTCGTAATACCCGGGCGGATAGGGGGCGTAGTTGGCCTATCAAATTTTAGGGCTGAGCATAGTGGGGTATCTAATCCCAGTTTGTTTCACAGCTTTCGTGGGGTCAGGTTGGGTAAAGCTACTTTCGTAATGGATCTTCTTAACTCGGAAGCGTTAAACAGCTTTGAGGACGTTCGGCTTTAGTCTAAAAGTTTCCCTAACCACTCTTTACGCCGTAGTCTGTCAACTTGGGCCTCTCGTATAACCGCGGTGGCTGGCACGAGTTTTACCGGCCCTCTAAGCTTTAACTAAGTCAAGTTTTCACTTATAGCTTAATATTTATCACTGCTGGTGTCCCTTGAGGGTGTGGCTAAGCAAGGTGTCATGGGCTGGTGTTAACCGTGCCTGATACCGGCTCCTTGTCTCCGGGCGGGAGACTGGAGGGCATTCTCACAGGGGTGCGGATACTTGCATGTGTAAGTCTAGCTAGAGCCGACAGTAAAGTCAGGACCAAGCCTTTGTGCTTGCGGAACCGTTTCAAGGTCCACCTTAACATCTTCAGAGTTATGCTCTAGTTAAGCTACGCTAGC